ATAGGAAGCTTTTGTAGATGTATTTCCGAGTATTCCTTGATCAGTTCGTCCAAGAATAGGATTTCCTCTAATTCTATGAACTTTTCTAAAATACTTTTTTCTTGAATATCATTCAAAAAGATTTCGGATTGATCAGTATTCGACCAATTAGTAACCCAAGATTCCATACTTTTTGTAAATGATGAGAGAGAAATCCAACAGGACAAAAACACTATAGATGCAAGATACAAAAGAGGAATGAATGCTTTCTTTTTTGCCATTTTTCGTCTGTGAATTATTAATTAACCCACTTCATTCGTCGACTCTATGTGATCGAATATTTATTTTTTTACCCATGAGTTCTAGACAAGGTATCAAACCTATGAATCTATTTTATTTGTGATTTTGTGTGAATCTAGAACGAATACAAAAATAGACTACGACTCCGCTTCGAATTCGAATCAAGAAATAATAAAAAATATTGTTTCCAGATCTCTCAATTCATCAAATTTCTTAAAGTGCCTCCTTTCGATGAATCACCGAAAGGAGGCACTTTAAGAAATGAATATTATTGATATTTTGAGACAAAAGAATTCCTTTTCTTTCTATAAAAATATACAATATTTTTAAAAAATTCCAACGATTACCCATATGCAAGAATAGAATAATTGAGAGAAAGATATTGTGATGATAAAAAAATGAGTGGTAAAACAAGACAGAAATGGACCAGTTATCATTATTAAGAAAACCCATTATTGGTTAGTATTAGTAATGGAACACAAAAGAAAGAATAAATTAAAGGATCGATTGACAGAAATAATTTACACGATAGGATTTATCTGCATATAAAGTATCAATTCCAACAAATATTTAAAAAAGATGAATTTCTTTCTTTCGAAATCGTTTTATATATCCGATGAGTTGCATCGATTTGGATACGCATAAAAAACCACAAAAGAAGGAGTTTTGTTTTAGGGCTGTTCCATATACATCGGCTTTGGCTCGACTGAACGTTTTGACAAAACTTCAGTTAAATTATGTTATAGAAAAAACAGGAATTTTTTCCCTCCTGCTGAGAAAGCATTCATTCTTCAGCCCATTTCCTTTTCTCAAAAGACTTCAATTGGTACGTGCAAAAAATAGGCCAATTCGGCGGCTTTTTGTTCAATTTCTCGTGAAGTCAAATTCTCATCAGTACGGGTCAACGGAATAGCCCCCCGTCCTCTTATGTCCATATAAAGGATACGACGAGCGTAAATACCCTCTTTAACTTCTATTCGAATGGATTGAATATCTTTTATACGGAATCGGAGGAATATGCGACGATTTTTTCCAGGAAATCCCCAACGAAAAATACACACTATTCCCTCCTTTCTATCGAATCGATCATAACCACTACCTACATTCCAGGAAATTGTGCACCATAAATAGGAACTAATAAAGAAACCCGCGATCCCGTAGAAAGACATCACGAGCCCTTGTGGAAAAAAAACAATTTGCTGAGCCGGAACAAAAGATATAAAATTTCTACCAAGATAACTGGAAGTTCCAACCAATAAGAATCCTAATGAACCTAAAAAAACGATAAGGGCCCAGCAAAAATTACTTAGTTTTCGAGATACCGTTAGAAGTTCTATCCATATATGTTCTGATCGCCAACTCATACTTCATCCGATTTCATTTTATTGGAATTGAGAGAATACCCCAAATTATTTTGACTTTACTTTTTTTTGTTTCCGAAGGAACTCTCATCAAACTAGCACTAGTTCACATCAAACTAGTGCTAGTTGATGTGAACCCTTAGTAGTAATTTATCAAATTGGTTAGATCTAAACTAATAACATACCCTTTAATCCAATCCCAATATACATATTACAGATAGATCCACCAACTTTAGGTATCCAACGATCCTGCTCTATTTGAAACTAGCTGGAATTTATTTAACCATAGATCATTTTCTGCAGGCATACTAGCTTTTTCCTTTAGAAATCACATGTCATACCATATTTCCATTTCCCGAAAGAAATAAATATCTGTGTTATGCTAGCAAGTAGAAGTTCAAAAAAACGGATGAGATTGGGTCCCCTCAGATCTAAACAATCTTGTTTTTTTGAACATAAAGAAAGAAAGAAGCCATTGCAATTGCCGGAAATACTAGGCCCACTAAAGGCACAAAAATAGAGGGAAAAGTTAAAGTTGTCATAAAATGGGGTACCTCGATTTACTATTTGCACCTGTTATTATTTTTTTATATCATATTTTACAATAATTATAATTCAAAATTGTAATTATTATGAATTGGTCTTTATTATTCTATTCAATTTATTAAGAAATTGAGTTTGAAAATTCTTATAGATATAGAAGTAATAAATATCTATATATCTAAGTGAGTATATAGACTAAGTCCAGGGGGTGTAGAACTAAATAAATGGACTTATTCATCTTTCTACACGAAAGATACCTATGATAATCAACTTTATTATATTCTTATTATATTAATTATATTTTTTTCTTAATTTCTTTGTGTTTTGTTCTTGTCTTCTAATTTGAAAAGGTTTCTTACAAATTATTGAAAGATTTGCTAGAATGCGACACAACCAGGATTTTTAGTGAAAATTAAATTTTCGGGCGATGCAGAAAGATAAAAAACTATATATCTATCTTTTCTATATTTGATTATCTACGTAAGGTGAAATTCGTTTTATTTGCCTAATGTCACGAAAGGAAGAACTCACGCTTTTATCTTCTTGATAAAGACTTCTTAATTTAGTAATCGGAAATCTAGGTAAAAAAAAAGAGTTATCCGCAACTTTTGCTTCTTTCTACAATTAGATCTTAGGTCACCAACCAAAGCAATTTTCGTTCTTATTTACTTTAATTCCGATAAGCTAATTACTTGTTTGCTACAAAGAAAATAATTGAACTTAATACGCTCTACTTGATTGAATTTTAATTCAACGGAAAAAAGGCGTGGAGCTTAAATAACTCACTCAGAACACTTTTTAAAGTATTACGTGGTACGATTAGGTCGAATAAACCTTTCTGGAATAAATATTCAGCCGCTTGTGAACCTTCAGGTACTGTTTTATTCAATGTTTGTTCAATTACTCTTTTACCCGCAAATGCAATGTAGGAATTGGGTTCGGCAATAATGATATCTCCCAACATACCAAAACTAGCTGTTACCCCACCAGTAGTAGGAGATGTAAGGATTGATACATAAAATAACTTTTTATTGGATTGATAATCATATAAGGCAGATGATATTTTAGCCATTTGCATCAAGCTCAAACTTCCTTCTTGCATGCGCGCCCCCCCCGAAGCGCACACTATAATAAGAGGTATAAGTCGATTGGTAGCGTACTCAATCAAACGAGTTATTTTCTCCCCCACGACGGATCCCATACTACCCCCCATAAACTGAAAATCCATAACCCCGATTGCTACGATAATACCATTTAGTTGACCTACACCTGTTTGAACAGCCTCCGTTAATCCTGTCTTTCTTTGATAAGAATCAATACGATCTTTATAAGGCTCCTCCTCCGAATGAAATCCAATGGGATCCAGAGAGACCATGTCTTCATCCATAGGATCCCAAGTACCGGGATCGATCGAAAGTTCGATTCTTTCTGAACTACTCATTTTCAAATGATATCCACATTGTTCACAAATATTCATTTTTGATTTCAAAAATTTCTTATAATTTAATCCATAACAATTTTCGCATTGAACCCACAAATGCCTGTATTTTTGAGTTGCATCGAGATCATTAGACCCTTCTCTTAGAGTTAAATCACTACTCTTCACGCGGGTTCGTAGATTGGACCTCTCGCTTTCACTACGAGTTTTACGTTTATCAAAAATGCATCTAGAAATGTAACTGTCACTACTATCACTTACAATGGACGTATCAATACAGATTTGAGACTGAAGATAACTGTGAATGCAACTATTAATGTGATTATTCCAACTAGATTGAGTATCATACATGTAACGATTGGATAAGGAATCTTCACTCGTGGATCCATTATTCATACAACTAGAATTGCGATAATGATAAAAAGAACTCTCTAGTTCACTCATAAAAGAATGGTCGTTGTCAATATCAAAAATATGATTTTCAATATCAAAATAGATAGAATAACTATCTCCATTACTATCCCTAACTAAAAAAGTATCATCAGAGAGAAAATCCCAAATGTCTTTGAAGCCGAATAAATGATCGACATTAGTGTAACTAGAATTGTCACGACCCCTGCAACTATGAATGTTTTTAGCCCTACCTTTTCTATTCGGATCTTCACTTTCACTAGTATTTTCAACAGGACCAAGATTGTCCAGTGAGTTCTTTATCCCATACCTACGCTCTAACTCCTTTTTAAACACCATCGAATTAAACCACCATCTTTCCATAGAGTTTTCTTGCCCCTTATTTGTTTGCATAAAAATACAATAGATGAATAGTCATTCGAGCCACAATTCTTTAGTTTTATTTATTTCCTATCAAACTAAACATAGAAATTCAATCGTTGAAGTGTGAAAAAGGATTCTTTTTTTTTGTTTTGTGGGAATCCGGGGGTAAAACTTCACTATATATGATATGAATATGATGGATTCTAAATATTATAAATAATAATGGTAAAGAGGGGTTTTCCTATGTCTTGGTATCGAACAAAAAAAGAACTATTTGTTCTCTCCTCGAAATATTCGTAAAATCTCGTCTCATAAAAAACTAATAACAAGTAATAAATTAAGGTTCTATTCTAACACGAAACGAAGAGGACAATATACGGGGTGAGCCGAAAGATTTGTGATACTTCGCTTGATTCAGGGAAACTACAGGATATATAAAGAATATACCAATCCTAAGGATAAAGATCCATAGGTTTAATTGTGGATACAAGACAACAATAGAAACATTTGAGTCTTAGATTTTCTATTTAAAATCTTGTATATCTAGAGATATATGTATTTATCCAACATATATGCAATAGAATCTTTGTATTCGGCTCAATCCT